GTTAATGTAGCTTAAGCAATAAAGCAAGGCACTGAAAATGCCTAGATGAGTGTACTAGCTCCATAAACATATAGGTTTGGTCCCAGCCTTCCTATTAACCCTTAATAGACTTACACATGCAAGCATCCACATCCCAGTGAAAATGCCCTCTAAGTTAATAAGACTAAGAGGAGCTGGTATCAAGCACACATCCGTAGCTCACGACGCCTTGCTCAGCCACACCCCCACGGGAGACAGCAGTGATAAAAATTAAGCCATAAACGAAAGTTTGACTAAGCCATATTAATTAGGGTTGGTAAATTTCGTGCCAGCCACCGCGGTCATACGATTAACCCAAGTTAATAGGTATACGGCGTAAAGCGTGTTAAAGCACTATTTCCAAATAAAGCTAAATTTCAATTAAGCTGTAAAAAGCCATAATTGCAACAAAAATAAATAACGAAAGTAACTTTACAGTTGCTGAAACACGATAGCTAGGACCCAAACTGGGATTAGATACCCCACTATGCCTAGCCCTAAACACAAATAGTTTCCACAAACAAAACTATTCGCCAGAGTACTACCGGCAATAGCTTAAAACTCAAAGGACTTGGCGGTGCTTTATACCCTTCTAGAGGAGCCTGTTCTATAATCGATAAACCCCGATAGACCTCACCATTCCTCGCTAATACAGTCTATATACCGCCATCTTCAGCAAACCCTAAAAAGGAATAAAAGTAAGCGCAATCATAATACGTAAAAACGTTAGGTCAAGGTGTAACCTATGGGATGGGAAGAAATGGGCTACATTTTCTAACTTAAGAATAATTCATATACGAAAGTTATTATGAAATTAATAACCAAAGGAGGATTTAGCAGTAAACTAAGAATAGAGTGCTTAGTTGAATTAGGCCATGAAGCACGCACACACCGCCCGTCACCCTCCTCAAGTAAGTACGATATGCTCAAACTTATTTATATATATTAATCATATGAGAGGAGATAAGTCGTAACAAGGTAAGCATACTGGAAAGTGTGCTTGGATAAATCAAGATATAGCTTAAATAAAGTATCTAGTTTACACCTAGAAGATTTCACTATACCACGAATATCTTGAACCAATTCTAGCCCATAAGCCAATTCACACTAAATTACCAATTTATTATAAATAAAACATTTACCTACCATTAAAAGTATAGGAGATAGAAATTTTAATATGGCGCTATAGAGATAGTACCGTAAGGGAACGATGAAAGAAAAAAATCAAAGTACAAAGAAGCAAAGATTACCCCTTGTACCTTTTGCATAATGAGTTAACTAGCAAAAACTTAACAAAATGAATTTTAGCTAAGTACCCCGAAACCAGACGAGCTACTTATGAACAATTTATCGAGAACCAACTCATCTATGTAGCAAAATAGTGAGAAGATTTGTAAGTAGAGGTGAAACGCCTAACGAGCCTGGTGATAGCTGGTTGTCCAGAAAATGAATATTAGTTCAGCTTTAAAAATACCAAAAATATTAACAAATTATAATGTATTTTTAAAAGTTAGTCTAAAAAGGTACAGCCTTTTAGAAACGGATACAACCTTAATTAGAGAGTAAAACTTAATACAAATCATAGTAGGCTTAAAAGCAGCCACCAATTAAGAAAGCGTTAAAGCTCAACAGTAAAACAACCTTAATTCCAACAACAAGTAATCAACTCCTAACCCAATACTGGACTAATCTATTAAAAATAGAAGCAATAATGTTAATATGAGTAACAAGAAATATTTCTCCCTGCATGAGTTTAAGTCAGTATCTGATAATATTCTGACTATTAACAGCAAGATAAGAATAACCTACCCATAAATAATTTATTAATCATACTGTTAATCCAACACAGGAATGCACTTAAGGAAAGATTAAAAGAAGTAAAAGGAACTCGGCAAACACTAAACCCCGCCTGTTTACCAAAAACATCACCTCTAGCATTACTAGTATTAGAGGCACTGCCTGCCCAGTGACAACCGTTAAACGGCCGCGGTATCCTGACCGTGCAAAGGTAGCATAATCACTTGTTCTCTAAATAAGGACTTGTATGAATGGCCACACGAGGGTTTTACTGTCTCTTACTTCCAATCAGTGAAATTGACCTTCCCGTGAAGAGGCGGGAATATATTAATAAGACGAGAAGACCCTATGGAGCTTTAACTACTTAGCCCAAAGAAACAAAATTTATTTCTAAGGAAACAACAACATTCTCTATGGGCTAACAGCTTTGGTTGGGGTGACCTCGGAGAACAAAAAATCCTCCGAGCGATTTTAAAGACTAGACCCACAAGTCAAATCACATAATCGCTCATTGATCCAAATAATTGATCAACGGAACAAGTTACCCTAGGGATCCCAGCGCAATCCTATTCAAGAGTCCATATCGACAATAGGGTTTACGACCTCGATGTTGGATCAGGACATCCCGATGGTGCAACCGCTATCAAAGGTTCGTTTGTCAACGATTAAAGTCCTACGTGATCTGAGTTCAGACCGGAGTAATCCAGGTCGGTTTCTATCTATTATGTATTTCTCCCAGTACGAAAGGACCAGAGAAATAAGGCCAACTTCAAACAAGCGCCTTAAATTAATTAATGATATTATCTTAATTAACTATACAAACAGACCCTACCCTAGAGAAGGGTTTTGTTAAGGTGGCAGAGCCCGGTAATTGCGTAAAACTTAAAACTTTATAATCAGAGATTCAAATCCTCTCCTTAACAAAATGTTTATAATTAATATTTTAATACTAATTATTCCTATCCTATTAGCCGTAGCATTCCTTACACTAGTAGAACGAAAGGTACTAGGGTATATGCAATTTCGAAAAGGCCCAAATGTTGTAGGCCCCTACGGCCTGCTCCAACCTATTGCAGATGCCATCAAACTCTTTATCAAAGAACCACTACGACCCGCTACATCTTCAATTTCAATATTCATTTTAGCCCCTATCCTAGCCCTAAGCTTAGCTCTAACCATATGAATCCCCCTACCCATACCATACCCTCTCATTAACATGAACCTAGGGGTCCTGTTCATACTAGCAATATCAAGCCTGGCCGTGTATTCCATTCTCTGATCAGGCTGAGCCTCCATTCTAAGTTATGCACTAATCGGAGCCCTACGGGCAGTAGCACAAACAATCTCATATGAAGTAACACTAGCTATCATCCTACTATCAGTCCTTCTAATAAATGGATCTTTTACACTCTCCACTTTAATCATTACACAAGAACAAGTATGACTTATTTTCCCAGCATGACCCTTAGCAATAATATGATTTATCTCAACATTAGCAGAAACAAACCGAGCCCCCTTTGATCTCACCGAAGGCGAATCAGAACTAGTCTCTGGCTTTAATGTAGAATATGCAGCAGGACCATTTGCCCTATTTTTCATAGCAGAATATGCAAACATCATTATAATGAATATTTTCACAACAATTTTATTCCTTGGAGCTTTTCACAACCCGATCTTACCAGAGCTCTACACAATCAACTTTACTATTAAATCCCTACTGTTAACAATTTCCTTCCTATGAATTCGAGCATCTTATCCTCGATTTCGCTATGACCAACTAATACATTTATTATGAAAAAATTTTTTACCCCTTACACTAGCCCTATGCATATGGCATGTATCACTACCCATCTTCCTATCAAGCATTCCCCCACAAACATAAGAAATATGTCTGACAAAAGAGTTACTTTGATAGAGTAAATAATAGAGGTTTAAGCCCTCTTATTTCTAGAACTATAGGAATTGAACCTACTCCCAAGAATCCAAAACTCTTTGTGCTCCCAATTACACCAAATTCTAATAGTAAGGTCAGCTAATTAAGCTATCGGGCCCATACCCCGAAAATGTTGGTTTATATCCTTCCCGTACTAATAAACCCAATCATCTTTATTATTATCCTATCAACACTAATACTAGGCACTATTATTGTTATAATTAGCTCCCACTGACTACTTGTATGAATCGGATTTGAAATAAATATACTCGCTATCATCCCCATTATAATAAAGAAGCACAACCCACGAGCCACAGAAGCATCCACCAAATATTTTTTAACCCAATCTACAGCCTCAATATTACTAATAATAGCTGTCATTATTAATCTTATATTCTCAGGCCAATGAACTGTAATAAAATTATTTAACCCAATGGCATCTATACTTATAACAATAGCTCTCACCATAAAATTAGGAATAGCCCCATTTCACTTCTGAGTTCCAGAAGTAACACAAGGCATCCCCCTATCATCAGGCCTGATCCTACTCACATGACAAAAATTAGCACCCATATCAGTACTCTACCAAATTTTTCCATCCATTAATTTAAATATAATTCTAACTATTTCCATTTTATCAATTATAATTGGAGGCTGAGGGGGACTAAACCAAACACAACTACGAAAGATTATAGCATATTCGTCAATTGCTCACATAGGCTGAATAACAGCAGTCCTGCCGTATAATCCCACAATAACACTACTAAACCTGATCATTTATATTATCATAACCTCCACTATATTCTCACTATTTATAGCTAACTCAGCTACTACCACTTTATCACTATCACACACTTGAAATAAAATACCTGTAATAGCCACTCTAATCCTTGTGACCCTCCTATCAATAGGAGGACTTCCCCCACTATCGGGATTCATGCCGAAATGAATGATTATTCAAGAAATAACAAAAAATGATAGCCTCATCCTACCTACCCTCATGGCAATTACAGCACTCCTAAACTTGTATTTCTACATACGACTTACATATTCTACCGCACTAACAATATTTCCTTCCATAAATAATATAAAGATAAAATGACAATTCCCTACTACAAAACAAATAACTCTTCTACCCACAATAGTTATTTTATCCACCATACTACTACCACTCACACCAATCCTATCAGTACTAGAATAGGAGTTTAGGTTAGCCTAGACCAAGAGCCTTCAAAGCCCTAAGCAAGTATAATATACTTAACTCCTGATAAGGACTGCAAGACCATATCTTACATCAATTGAATGCAAATCAACCACTTTAATTAAGCTAAATCCTCACTAGATTGGTGGGCTCCACCCCCACGAAACTTTAGTTAACAGCTAAATACCCTAATCAACTGGCTTCAATCTACTTCTCCCGCCGCAAAGAAAAAAAGGCGGGAGAAGCCCCGGCAGAGTTTGAAGCTGCTTCTTTGAATTTGCAATTCAACATGAAATTTCACCACAGGACCTGGTAAAAAGAGGATTATAAACCTCTATCTTTAGATTTACAGTCTAATGCTTCACTCAGCCATCTTACCTATGTTCATTAACCGCTGATTATTTTCAACCAATCACAAAGACATCGGCACCTTGTACTTACTATTTGGTGCCTGAGCAGGCATAGTAGGAACAGCCCTAAGCCTGTTAATTCGTGCTGAACTGGGTCAACCAGGGACCCTACTTGGGGATGACCAAATTTATAACGTAATTGTAACCGCACATGCATTCGTAATAATTTTCTTTATAGTAATACCCATCATAATTGGAGGATTCGGCAACTGACTAGTTCCTTTAATAATTGGTGCTCCAGACATAGCATTCCCTCGAATAAATAACATAAGCTTCTGGCTTCTCCCACCCTCTTTTCTACTACTTCTAGCATCATCTATAGTTGAAGCTGGCGCAGGAACAGGCTGAACCGTATATCCCCCTCTAGCTGGTAATCTAGCCCATGCAGGAGCTTCAGTAGATCTGACTATTTTTTCTTTACACTTAGCAGGTGTCTCTTCAATTTTAGGAGCCATTAACTTTATTACAACAATTATTAATATAAAACCCCCTGCCATATCACAATATCAAACCCCCCTGTTCGTGTGATCCGTACTAATTACTGCCGTACTTCTCCTTCTCTCACTTCCCGTACTAGCAGCCGGAATTACAATACTACTAACAGACCGAAACTTAAACACAACCTTCTTTGACCCAGCAGGAGGTGGAGACCCTATTCTGTATCAACACCTATTCTGATTCTTTGGGCACCCTGAAGTATATATTCTTATTTTACCTGGGTTTGGGATAATTTCTCACATCGTAACATATTACTCAGGAAAAAAAGAACCATTTGGGTATATGGGAATGGTCTGAGCCATAATATCAATTGGATTCTTAGGATTTATCGTATGAGCCCACCACATGTTCACAGTTGGAATAGACGTTGACACACGAGCCTACTTCACATCAGCTACCATGATTATTGCTATTCCAACTGGAGTAAAGGTCTTTAGCTGATTAGCTACGCTACATGGAGGCAATATCAAATGATCACCTGCTATAATATGAGCTCTAGGCTTTATTTTCCTCTTTACAGTTGGAGGCCTAACCGGAATTGTTCTTGCTAATTCTTCTCTTGATATTGTTCTCCACGACACATATTATGTAGTTGCACACTTTCACTACGTACTATCAATAGGAGCCGTGTTCGCTATTATAGGAGGATTTGTTCACTGATTTCCACTATTCTCGGGATATACCCTTAACAACACATGAGCTAAAATTCATTTCGTAATCATATTTGTAGGTGTAAATATGACTTTTTTCCCACAACATTTCCTAGGACTGTCCGGCATGCCACGACGCTACTCTGACTACCCAGATGCATATACAATATGAAATACCATCTCATCCATAGGCTCATTTATTTCTCTAACAGCAGTTATACTAATAATTTTTATTATCTGAGAGGCATTTGCATCTAAGCGAGAAGTTCTAACCGTAGAACTGACAACAACAAACCTAGAATGACTAAACGGATGTCCTCCACCATATCATACATTTGAAGAACCTACATACGTTAATTTAAAATAAGAAAGGAAGGAATCGAACCCTCCATAACTGGTTTCAAGCCAACATCATAGCCACTATGTCTTTCTCAATTAATGAGGTATTAGTAAAATATTACATAACTTTGTCAAAGTTAAGTTACAGGTGAAAATCCCGTATATCTCATATGGCTTACCCCATACAATTAGGCTTCCAAGATGCAACATCTCCTATTATAGAAGAATTATTACATTTTCATGATCACACATTAATAATTGTTTTTCTAATTAGCTCGTTAGTACTATATGTTATCTCATTAATGTTAACAACAAAATTAACTCACACTAGTACAATAGATGCCCAAGAAGTGGAGACAATCTGAACTATTCTACCAGCTATTATTCTGATCCTAATTGCCCTCCCCTCTTTGCGAATCTTGTACATAATAGACGAGATTAACAATCCATCTCTTACAGTAAAAACCATAGGACATCAATGATATTGAAGCTATGAATATACAGACTATGAAGACCTAAGCTTCGACTCCTATATGATTCCAACATCAGAATTAAAACCTGGAGAACTACGACTACTAGAAGTAGATAACCGAGTTGTTCTACCAATAGAAATAACAATCCGAATATTAGTCTCTTCTGAAGACGTACTACACTCCTGGGCCGTGCCCTCTCTAGGATTAAAGACAGATGCAATTCCAGGTCGCTTAAACCAAACAACCCTTATATCCACCCGACCAGGTTTATACTACGGACAATGCTCTGAGATCTGCGGATCAAATCACAGCTTCATACCCATTGTCCTTGAATTAGTTCCACTAAAACATTTTGAAAAATGATCTGCATCAATATTATAAATTCATTAAGAAGCTAAAATAGCACTAGCCTTTTAAGCTAGAGACTGAGGGCACAATACCTTCCTTAATGAAATGCCACAACTAGATACATCCACATGATTCATTATAATTATATCAATATTCCTAGTTCTCTTCATTATCTTCCAATTAAAAATCTCAAAACACAGCTTCTACTTTAACCCAGAACCCATACTAACCAAAACACAAAAACAAAATATCCCTTGAGAAACGAAATGAACGAAAATTTATTTGCCTCTTTTATTACCCCAATAATTCTAGGCCTTCCGCTCACCACCCTTATTGTTATATTTCCTAGTCTATTATTTCCAACATCAAACCGTTTAGTAAATAACCGCCTTATTTCCCTCCAACAATGAGCACTCCAGCTTGTGTCAAAACAAATAATAGGTATCCATAATACTAAAGGGCAAACATGGACATTAATACTCATATCTCTAATCCTATTCATTGGATCCACAAATCTTCTAGGCCTATTACCTCATTCATTTACACCAACTACACAACTATCAATAAACCTAGGTATGGCCATCCCCCTATGAGCAGGAGCTGTAATCACTGGCTTCCGCAACAAGACTAAAGCATCGCTTGCCCATTTTCTTCCACAAGGAACACCAACCCCATTAATTCCTATACTAATTATTATTGAGACCATTAGTCTTTTTATTCAACCAATTGCCTTAGCTGTGCGACTAACGGCCAACATTACTGCAGGACACCTGCTAATTCACCTAATTGGAGGAGCCACACTTGCACTAATAAGCATCAGTACTACAACAGCCCTCATCACATTCATTATTCTAGTACTGCTTACAATTCTTGAGTTCGCAGTAGCCATAATTCAAGCCTACGTATTCACCCTTCTAGTCAGCCTTTATCTGCATGACAACACATAATGACACACCAAACCCATGCTTATCACATAGTTAATCCAAGTCCCTGACCCCTAACAGGAGCTCTATCAGCCCTACTGATAACTTCCGGCTTAATTATATGATTCCACTTTAACTCAATTATTCTACTGACACTAGGTCTAACAACGAACATACTTACAATATATCAATGATGACGAGACATTGTCCGAGAAAGTACTTTTCAAGGACACCACACCCCAACCGTCCAAAAAGGCCTCCGCTATGGAATAATCCTTTTTATTATTTCGGAGGTCTTATTTTTCACTGGATTCTTCTGGGCATTTTACCACTCAAGCCTTGCCCCAACACCTGAACTAGGCGGATGCTGACCTCCAACAGGCATTCACCCACTTAACCCCCTAGAAGTCCCATTACTTAATACCTCCGTCTTACTAGCTTCAGGAGTCTCTATTACCTGGGCACATCATAGTCTTATAGAAGGAAACCGCAACCATATACTGCAAGCTCTATTTATTACCATTGCACTTGGCGTCTACTTTACACTACTACAAGCCTCAGAATACTATGAAGCACCTTTCACCATCTCAGATGGAATTTATGGCTCAACTTTCTTTGTAGCCACAGGCTTTCACGGCCTCCACGTTATTATTGGATCTACCTTCCTAATTGTCTGCTTTTTCCGCCAATTAAAATTCCACTTTACTTCCAGCCACCATTTCGGCTTCGAAGCAGCTGCCTGATACTGACACTTCGTAGACGTAGTATGACTATTCCTCTACGTATCTATCTATTGATGAGGCTCATGTTCTTTTAGTATCAACCAGTACAACTGACTTCCAATCAGTTAGTTTCGGTGCAGCCCGAAAAAGAATAATAAACCTAATACTAGCCCTTCTAACTAACTTTACACTGGCCTCACTACTTGTTATTATCGCATTCTGACTCCCTCAACTGAACGTATATTCAGAAAAAACAAGCCCATACGAATGTGGGTTTGATCCTATAGGATCAGCTCGTCTACCCTTCTCCATAAAATTTTTCTTAGTAGCCATTACATTTCTTCTCTTCGACTTAGAAATTGCACTCCTTCTGCCACTGCCATGAGCCTCACAAACAAATAACCTAAACACAATACTTACCATAGCCCTTTTCCTAATCCTATTATTAGCTGTAAGTTTAGCTTACGAATGAACTCAAAAAGGACTAGAATGAACCGAATATGGTATTTAGTTTAAAGTAAAATAAATGATTTCGACTCATTAGATTGTGATTAAGCTCATAACTACCAAATGTCTCTAGTATATATAAATATCATAACAGCATTTATAGTATCCCTTGCAGGACTATTAATATATCGATCCCACCTCATGTCCTCCCTCCTATGCTTAGAAGGTATGATGCTATCCCTATTTGTATTAGCTACCTTAACGATTTTAAACTCTCATTTCACCCTAGCAAGCATGATACCTATTATTTTACTAGTTTTCGCAGCTTGCGAAGCAGCACTAGGACTATCCCTGCTAGTAATAGTATCAAATACATACGGTACTGACTATGTCCAAAACCTCAATTTACTTCAATGCTAAAATATATTATTCCTACAATTATACTCATACCTCTGACCTGACTATCAAAAGGCACTATAATTTGAATTAACTCTACAACCCACAGCTTATTAATTAGCTTCACAAGCCTTCTCCTCATAAATCAATTCAGTGATAATAGTCTCAACTTTTCATTAACATTCTTTTCTGACTCCCTGTCAACACCACTATTGATTTTGACCATGTGACTTCTCCCCCTGATACTAACAGCCAGCCAACACCATTTATCAAAAGAAAGCCTTACCCGAAAAAAACTATATATTACCATGTTAATTCTACTACAACTATTCCTAATTATAACTTTTACCGCTGCAGAACTTATTCTCTTTTATATTTTATTTGAAGCAACACTAGTCCCCACACTCATTATTATCACCCGATGAGGAAATCAAACAGAACGCCTAAACGCCGGCCTTTACTTCCTATTTTACACACTAGTAGGCTCTCTCCCACTACTAGTTGCACTAGTCTACCTCCAAAACACCACTGGATCCCTAAACTTTTTGGTGCTCCAATACTGAGTACAACCCCTATCCAACTCCTGATCAAACGTCTTCATATGACTAGCATGTATAATAGCCTTTATAGTAAAAATACCATTATATGGTCTCCACCTTTGACTGCCCAAAGCCCACGTAGAGGCCCCTATTGCAGGCTCCATAGTTCTTGCAGCAATTCTACTAAAATTAGGAGGATATGGCATACTACGAATTACAACATTTCTAAATCCACTTACCGAATTTATAGCATATCCATTCATTATGTTATCTCTATGAGGCATAATTATAACTAGCTCAATCTGTCTCCGTCAAACAGACCTCAAATCACTAATTGCGTACTCCTCTGTCAGTCACATAGCACTCGTTATTGTAGCCATCCTTATTCAAACACCCTGAAGCTACATAGGAGCTACAGCCCTAATAATTGCCCACGGTCTTACCTCCTCTATACTCTTTTGCCTAGCAAATTCCAACTATGAACGAATTCACAGTCGAACAATAATTTTAGCCCGAGGCCTACAAACCCTCCTTCCACTAATAGCCACCTGATGACTCTTGGCGAGCCTAACTAACTTAGCTCTTCCCCCAACAATCAACCTAATTGGAGAATTATTCGTAGTCATATCCTCTTTCTCATGATCCAACATTACAATTATCTTAATGGGACTAAATATAGTAATCACCGCCCTATATTCTCTCTATATATTAATCATAACACAACGAGGTAAACATACTCACCATATTAATAACATCTCACCCTCCTTCACACGAGAAAATGCCCTCATATCACTACACATTTTACCCTTACTTCTACTATCGTTGAATCCAAAGGTTATTCTAGGAAGCTTGTACTGTAAATATAGTTTAAAAAAAACATTAGATTGTGAATCTAATAATAGAAACTTATACCTTCTTATTTACCGAAAAAGTACATAGGAACTGCTAATCCCTATAATCCGTGTATAATAACACGGCTTTTTCGAACTTTTAGAGGATGACAGATATCCGTTGGTCTTAGGAATCAAAAAATTGGTGCAACTCCAAATAAAAGTAATAAACCTATTCTCTTCCTTTACACTAGTTACCCTACTACTATTAGCTATTCCCATTCTAACTATAAGCTCTGAGAACTACAAAACTTCTAATTTCCCATTCTACGTAAAAACAACCATCTCATGTGCCTTTCTCACCAGCATAATTCCCACAATAATATTTATCCACACAGGCCAAGAAATAATTATTTCAAACTGACACTGACTTACCATCCAAACCATTAAACTATCACTTAGCTTTAAAATAGATTATTTCTCAATAATATTCGTCCCAGTGGCGTTATTTGTCACATGATCCATCATGGAGTTTTCAATATGATACATACACTCAGACCCTAACATTAATCAATTCTTTAAATACCTTCTCCTATTCCTTATTACTATACTTATTCTCGTCACAGCAAACAACCTATTTCAACTATTCATCGGATGAGAAGGCGTAGGAATCATATCATTTCTACTCATTGGGTGATGACATGGACGAGCAGACGCAAACACAGCAGCCTTACAAGCAATCTTATATAACCGCATCGGTGACATTGGCTTTATTCTAGCAATAGCCTGATTCCTCACAAACCTTAACGCCTGAGACTTCCAACAAATTTTTATACTAAACCCAAGTAACTCTAACTTACCCCTAATAGGCCTCGCACTAGCCGCAACCGGAAAATCCGCCCAATTCGGTTTACACCCATGACTACCCTCTGCGATAGAAGGCCCAACCCCTGTCTCAGCACTACTCCACTCAAGCACAATAGTAGTAGCAGGTATTTTTCTACTAATCCGTTTTTATCCACTGACAGAAAATAATAAGTTTGCACAATCTATTCTATTATGCTTAGGGGCTATTACTACCCTATTTACAGCAATATGTGCCCTCACCCAAAATGATATCAAAAAGATTATCGCTTTTTCTACATCCAGCAAACTCGGCCTAATAATGGTAACAATTGGTATTAATCAACCCTACTTGGCATTCCTTCACATCTGCACCCATGCTTTCTTCAAAGCTATGCTATTTATATGCTCTGGCTCCATTATCCACAGCTTAAATGATGAACAAGACATTCGAAAAATAGGAGGCCTATTTAAAACTATACCATTTACCACAACAGCCGTAATTATTGGCAGCCTTGCATTAACAGGAATGCCTTTCCTTACTGGATTTTATTCTAAAGACCTAATTATTGAAGCCGCTAACACGTCGTACACCAACGCCTGAGCCCTTTTAATAACACTAATCGCCACCTCTTTCACAGCCATTTACAGTACTCGTATCATTTTCTTTGCACTCCTAGGACAACCTCGATTTCCAGCCCTAATTAATATCAACGAAAACAACCCTTTCCTAATAAACTCCATTAAACGCTTAATAATTGGAAGCCTATTTGCAGGATTTATTATCTCTAACAACATTCCCCCAATAACAGTCCCCCAAATAACAATACCCCATCACTTAAAAATAATAGCTTTAGCAGTAACAATCCTAGGCTTTATTCTAGCACTAGAAATTAGTAACATAACCCAAAACCTAAAACTTAACTACCCAACAAACATCTTTAAATTTTCTAATATACTAGGATATTTCCCCACAATTATACACCGCCTGGCCCCTTACATAAATCTAACAATAAGTCAAAAATCAGCATCCTCCCTCCTAGACCTAATTTGACTCGAAAATATTTTACCAAAAACAACTTCACTTGCTCAAACAAAAATATCAGCTATAATTACAAGCCAAAAAGGCTTAATCAAACTGTACTTTTTATCCTTCCTAGTCACAATCATTATCAGCATAATCCTATTTAATTTCCACGAGTAATTTCCATAATGACTACTACACCAATTAACAAAGACCATCCAGTCACAATAACCAACCAAGTACCATAACTGTATAAAGCCGCAATCCCTATAGCCTCCTCACTAAAAAATCCAGAATCCCCCGTATCATAAATAACTCAATCCCCAAGTCCGTTAAACTGAAATACAATTTCTACCTCCTCGTCCTTCAACACATAATAAACCATCGCAACCTCCATTAACAAACCAGTAATAAAAGCCCCTAAAACGGCCTTACTAGATAATCAAATCTCAGGATATTGCTCCGTAGCTATTGCCGTTGTATAGCCAAAAACCACTATCATTCCCCCCAAATAAATTAAAAACACTATTAAACCTAAAAAAGATCCACCAAAATTTAATACAATACCACAACCAACCCCACCACTCACAATTAAACCCAACCCCCCATAAATAGGCGAAGGTTTCGAAGAAAATCCTACAAAACCAAGCACAAAAATGATACTTAAAATAAATACAATGTATGTTATCATTATTCTCGCATGGAATCTAACCACGACTAATGATATGAAAAACCATCGTTGTCATTCAACTACAAGAACACCAATGACAAATATCCGAAAAACCCACCCACTAATAAAAATTGTAAACAACGCATTTATTGACCTCCCAGCCCCGTCAAATATTTCATCTTGATGAAACTTTGGCTCCCTACTAGGAATTTGCTTAATTCTACAAATCCTCACAGGCCTATTTCTAGCAATACACTATACATCCGATACAATAACAGCATTCTCCTCGGTTACCCATATCTGCCGAGACGTCAACTATGGCTGAATTATCCGATACATACACGCAAACGGAGCATCTATATTTTTTATTTGCCTATTTATCCACGTAGGACGAGGCCTATACTATGGATCATACACCTTTCTAGAAACATGAAATATTGGAGTAATTCTCCTATTTACAGTTATAGCCACAGCATTCGTAGGATATGTTCTACCATGAGGACAAATATCATTTTGAGGGGCAACAGTTATTACTAACCTCCTTTCAGCAATCCCATATATTGGCACAAATTTGGTCGAATGAATCTGAGGAGGCTTTTCAGTAGATAAAGCAACCCTAACCCGATTCTTCGCCTTCCACTTTATTCTCCCATTTATTATTGCAGCACTTGCTATAGTCCACCTACTTTTCCTCCACGAAACAGGATCTAACAATCCAACAGGAATCCCATCAGATGCAGACAAAATCCCTTTCCACCCCTACTATACCATCAAAGATATTCTGGGTGCCTTACTTCTAATTCTCTCTCTAATATTACTAGTATTATTCGCACCAGACCTGCTAGGAGACCCCGACAACTATACCCCAGCAAATCCACTCAATACACCTCCTCATATTAAACCCGAATGATATTTCCTATTTGCATATGCAATTCTACGATCAATCCCCAATAAACTAGGAGGAGTTCTAGCTCTAATCTCATCCATCCTAGTCCTAATCCTCATACCCCTCCTTCATACATCTAAACAACGCAGCATAATTTTTCGACCGCTCAGTCAATGCTTATTCTGAATTCTAGTAGCAGACCTGCTAACACTCACATGAATTGGAGGGCAGCCAGTTGAACACCCCTTCATTATTATTGGGCAACTAGCATCCATTTTATATTTCCTCATTATTCTTGTACTTATACCAATCATCAGCACAATTGAAAATAATCTCCTAAAATGAAGATAAGTCTTTGTAGTACATTTAATACACTGGTCTTGTAAACCAGAAAAGGAGGACAACCAATCTCCCTAAGACTCAAGGAAGAAGCCACAGCCCCACCGTCAACACCCAAAGCTGAAGTTCTATTTAAACTATTCCCTGACGCATATTAATATAGCTTCGCAAAAATCAAGAACCTTATTAGTATTAAATTTCCAAAAACCTTTAGCTAATTTAACACAGCTTTTTCACTCAACAGCCAATTTAAACTTTACATACAATTAACTACACAAACCACATAATAATATGTATGATTTAATTTTATGCCCTTATAGTACATAAAATTAATGTAATAGGACATACTATGTATAATAGTACATTACATTATATGCCCCATGCTTATAAGCACGTATATTCTATTATTTACAGTACATAGTACATGTCCTTGCTTAACTGTACATAGCACATTTAAGTCAAATCAATCCTTGTCAACATGCGTATCCCGTCCATTAGATCACGAGCTTAGTCACCATGCCGCGTGAAACCAGCAACCCGCTTGGCAGGGATCCTTGTTCTCGCTCCGGGCCCATGCATTGTGGGGGTAGCTACTCAATGAACTTTATCAGACATCTGGTTCTTTCTTCAGGGCCATCTCATCTAGAATCGCCCATTCTTTCCTCTTAAATAAGACATCTCGATGGACTAATGACTAATCAGCCCATGCTCACACATAACTGTGGTGTCATACATTTGGTATTTTTAATTTTTGGGGGGATGCTTGGACTCAGCTATGGCCGTCTGAGGCCCCGACCCGGAGCATGAATTGTAGCTGGACTTAACTGCATCTTGAGCATCCCCATAATGGTAGGCGCAGGGCATTACAGTCAATGGTCACAGGACATAGTCATTATTTCAAGATTCAACTTTACAATCCTTTCCCCCCCCCCCCTTATATAGTTACCATCTTTTTTAACACGCTTTTCCCTAGATAATATTTTAAATTTATCGCATTTTCAATACTCAAATTAGCACTCCAGGGGGAGGTAACTATATAAGCGCCAATCCTCCATCAATCGCACCACA